AGAAAAAATGGAATTCTGGATTAATATTGAAAAAAACAAAGAAAATACTGAAACTGAGAGTAAGAGGAATAAATATCAAATAATTGAGAAAGACGGTGACCTAGATCGTTTTTGTGACAAAGATATTTTGTATCCTATGCTTGTCAAAAGAGGTAAAGAATTTGTAGAAAGACACCCACCTGAGTTAGATTGGATGGGAATGAATGACGAAATAGTACACTGTCTCGTATCAAATTTGGAATTGGGGTTCTTTTTTTCAAAATTCGAGAGACTTTACAACGCATATAAGAGAAGACCGTGGGTAATACCAACCCAATTACTTCTTTTCAATTATAAAGAAACTCGATTTCAGAACCCAGTGAATCTTCAATCAATTCTCCGAATAGAAAAGAGAACAAAAAACACCAGGAGAACAAAAAACGCCAGTAGAAGAGTAATCACCAATAGAGGAGTAATCCACAGTAGACCAAAAACAAAAAACGCCAAGAGAAGAATAATCATCAGTAGACCACAAACCAGGAGCAGAATAATCATCAGTAGACCAAAAAACGCCAGTAGACCAAAAAACACCAGGAGAACAGAAAACACCAGTAGAAGAGAAAACCCCAGTTGGCGGAATTTTATTTTGAGGCCACTCGAGTGGCGAGCTCACCAGCCATTCAGAGCGACCATAGATGCTAAGGATGTAGACGAAAGCATTTCGTCGAATATCCAAACATATACTTACCTGGTAAAAGACAAGATCTTGTTTCAAAAGGACAAAACAAAGAAAAATCTATGGATTAAATCCTTGATTCGACGAAGAGAATTAAATGTGGACCTTTTTGGTTTTGGGGTCAAAAGAAAAGAGATGGGCTTAGGGATAGGCTTAGGGGAGATCTAAAATTGATCTCTAGAGGAAAATTGATTGTTGAGTTTCCGCGTGTACCGAAAAAAAACAAGACGAAGCTTAATGGAAAATTTCTTATGTATCAAACCATAGCTATTTTATTGGTTCATAAGACCAAACAACAAATTAATCAAGGATGCGGAGAAAAAAGCTATATTAATAAAGATAATTTTTTCAAATCTATTGAAAGACTTAAAAGTCTAATTGGATTTAGAAAGAAAAAAGATTTCCTTGTTCCTGAAAATCTTTTATCCACTAGAAGTCGTAGAGAGTTGAGAATTCTAATCTCTTTCAATTCAAAAAAACAAAATTATATTCATATGAATACAGAACTTTTCAAAAGTAATAATAGAAAAAACTGCAGCCGCTTTGACATTATAGAAAAAAGTCAATATGACATTATAGAAAAAAGTCAATATTTTGATAGAGAGAAAAAGAAACTACTTCAATTCAAACTTTTTCTTTGGCCCAATTTTCGATTCGAAGATTTAGTTTGTATGAACCGCTTTTGGTTTAATACAAATAATTCCAGTCGGTTCAGTATGTTAAGGATACGTATGTATCCACAATTGAAAATGAAATAAAGGTACGTTTGTCATATATATATATATTCTATATATAGCATATCTGATCTAATATAGGAAAACAAGGATATAGACACATTCCTTGTTTTCCATTCTATATTCTATTCTGATACCTGGAATTCGATTGCCTATCAATTCTATCTAGAAAGGAAGCCATGGAATTTACTTTGAGATACAAAATTTTCTCTTTTGTAAGTGAAGAGATATACTATCCTTTTTTATTTCTAGCCAACTAAAAAAAAATAAAAAAAAAAATTGTATTAATTAATAAGAAATTCTATTTGACAAAATTCGGAATTGCTAACGAATTGAAGATTTTTGTGTATAAAAAGAAAAATGAATTGACATTCTTATTTATTATTCTTATTCCATTTTTTGTTATTATTCCTGATCAATAAAACTATTTTTAAAATGGGCGATAGGAGGAGGATTTCATTTTATGGTAAAAAATTCACCCATCTTTATTTCAAAAGAGGAAAACCCCGGATCCGTTGAATTTCAAATAATAAGCTTTACTAATAGGATACGAGGACTTACTTCACATTTTCAATTGCATAGAAAAGACTATTTATCTCAAAGGGGTTTGCGGAAAATTCTAGAAAAACGACAACGGCTACTATCTTATTTGGCAAAGAAAAACCCACTATGTTATAAAAAATTAATTAGCGAGTTGGATATTCGGGAGTCAAAAACGCGGTAATTTGAAATTTAATTATTTGATTTATTCGATCTTGAATTTTGATGAATTTCTTTTCGTCTTCAGCAATTCATAGAAGAATGAATCGAGGAAATCACTATGAATGTACCAGCTAATAGAAAAGATTTTATGATAGTCAATATGGGTCCCCATCACCCATCAATGCACGGTGTTCTTCGACTCATCCTTACTCTAGACGGTGAAGATGTTATTGACTGTGAACCAATATTAGGTTATTTACACAGAGGAATGGAAAAAATTGCGGAAAACCGAACAATTATACAATATTTGCCTTATGTAACACGTTGGGATTATTTAGCGACTATGTTCGCAGAAGCAATAACAGTAAATGGGCCAGAACAGATTGGAAATATTCAAGTACCTAAAAGAGCCAGCTATATCAGAGTAATTATGTTAGAATTGAGTCGTATAGCTTCTCATCTGTTATGGCTTGGTCCTTTTATGGCGGATATTGGTGCACAAACTCCTTTTTTCTATATTTTTAGAGAAAGAGAGTTAATATATGATTTATTTGAAGCAGCTACAGGTATGAGAATGATGCATAATTATTTTCGTATCGGAGGAGTAGCGGCAGATCTACCTTATGGTTGGCTAGATAAATGTTTAGATTTTTGTGATTATTTTTTAACAGGAATTGCTGAATATCAAAAACTTATCACGCGAAATCCCATTTTTTTAAAACGAGTTGAGGGAGTGGGTATTATTAGTGCAGAGGAAGCAATAAACTGGGGGTTGTCGGGACCAATGTTACGAGCTTCTAGAATACAATGGGATCTTCGTAAAATTGATCATTATGAGTGTTATGATGAATTTGATTGGGAAGTCCAATGGCAAAAAGAAGGGGATTCATTATCTCGTTATTTGGTCCGAATTGGTGAAATGACTGAATCCATAAAAATTATTCAACAAGCTTTGGAAGGAATTCCAGGGGGGGGTCATGAAAATTTAGAAACCAGACGTTTGGATTTTTATAGAAAAAATGATCCAGAATGGAACGATTTTGAATACCGATTCATTAGTAAAAAAGCTTCTCCTACTTTTGAATTGACCAAACAAGAACTTTATGTAAGAGTAGAAGCTCCAAAGGGAGAATTGGGAATTTTCTTGATAGGGGATCAGACTGGGTTTCCTTGGAGATGGAAAATTCGTCCGCCGGGTTTTATCAATTTGCAAATTCTTCCTCAATTAGTTAAAAGAATGAAATTGGCTGATATTATGACAATATTAGGGAGCATAGATATCATTATGGGAGAAGTTGATCGTTGAAATGATAATTGATACAACAAAAGTACAAGCTATTAATTCCTTTTCCAAATGGGAATCCTTAAAGGAGGCTTTTGAAATTGTGTGGGTACTTGGTCCTATTTTGACTCTTGTATTGGCAATAACGATAGGCTTACTAGTAATTGTGTGGTTAGAAAGAGAAATATCTGCAGCGATACAACAACGCATTGGGCCTGAATACGCTGGACCGTTAGGAGTTCTTCAAGCTCTAGCGGATGGAACCAAACTACTTTTCAAAGAAAATCTTTTTCCATCTAGAGGGGATACTCGTTTGTTCAGTATCGGACCGGCCATAGCAGTCATATCGACTCTATTAAGTTATTCAGTGATTCCTTTTAGTTATCATCTTGTTTTAGCGGATCTAAATATCGGTATTTTTTTATGGATTGCCATTTCAAGCACTGCTCCCCTTGGACTTCTTATGTCGGGATATGGATCAAATAATAAATATTCCTTTTTAGGTGGTTTACGAGCTGCCGCTCAATCCATTAGTTATGAAATACCATTGACTCTCTGTGTATTATCCATATCTCTACGTGCGATTCGTTAAAAAACCTTTGCTATCCTTTTTCTTTTTTTTAGGAAATAAAGAAGAGAAATCATTTGAAGGAATATCCTCTCATTTTATATTCATCATTTGAATTGATGAACTAAATTTGATAGCTATATGAGTGAAAAAAAAAACAGCTTTGAAATTTGCAGTAAAAAAATCGAGACTCATTTCTGATGTACAAGAATAATACAAAAATAAACATAAGAAAATGAGACCATTTGCCCCAAGATTGGTTGATTAGTCATCCTGGCTTGAAGCGGGTTCAAAAAAAGGACTCTATTGAGTTTTTACTATTATGTCTAAGTATTACCATAATGCAAACGAACAATTGAACACAAATGTGTGCGTGGTTAGGGACACCAAGATACACAAAGGATTAGTAATCGAGATTTTGGAAATTATCCATATAGGGTATTTCTTCATAATATAATAAAGAATATTAATTGGGGCTTTCAATTAGTAGAAATGCTAAAGCAGTACTCCCCAAGATTCCGATTCAGAGTATGCTCCTACCGCATGATTAAAGAAATAACTATCAAAAACGAAAGAATCCTTTCCTTTTTTTTTTAGAAAGAAGAATAGAAACGAAAAAAAAAAAAAGAAGGATCCTTTGTTCTTCTTTTTTTCTTATATCTATTTATATTCGTACAAATTAAATTAATATCATAATTCATGAACTAAACTAATAGAATGTCTAATTCTTTTTCGTAATTGAAAACGAAAAGTTTCAATATATATTGACATTTCGGCAACGAGTATTTTATTGAAGGATAAAAGTTATTGCTAAAGAAAGAAAATTTTTGAAAGGATAAGATTGATTCCGAAGTACTTTTTTAGTATTCTAACAGACGGAATTTCATTGGTCGAATTTGGGAATGTTTCATAGATTTGTATCTTATTTATATTACAAATAGATACAAATATGTAGAGATAAATAATATCATGTAGTCCTTATATTTTTTTATGGCCTTCGAGGAGCCGTATGAGGTGAAAATCTCATGTACGGTTCTGTAATAGCGATAGTAACAGTGATGTTATCATCGACTATGATTATCTAATAGTTTAAGTACAGTTGATATAGTTGAGGCACAATCAAAATATAGTTTCTGGGGGTGGAATTTGTGGAGACAACCCGTAGGGTTTATCATCTTTTTTATTTCTTCGCTAGCGGAATGTGAGAGATTGCCTTTTGATTTACCAGAAGCAGAAGAGGAGTTAGTAGCAGGTTATCAAACTGAATATTCGGGTATCAAATTTGGTTTATTTTATATTGCTTCCTATCTAAACCTATTAGTTTCTTCCTTATTTGTAACAGTTCTTTACTTAGGCGGTTGGAATATCTCTATTCCGTACATATTCGTTCCGGAATTTTTTGAAATAAATAAAATAAGTGAAGTCTTTACAATAACAATAGGTATTTTTATTACATTGGTTAAAACTTATTTGCTCTTATTCATTTCTATCACAACAAGATGGACTTTACCTAGACTAAGAATAGACCAACTATTAAACCTTGGATGGAAATTTCTTTTACCTATTTCTCTTGGTAATCTATTATTAACAACCTCTTTTCAACTCCTTTCACTATAATATAAAAGCAAGATTTTTCTATATTCATGACTTGTCTCAAACAAGATAAAGAAACAAACATAAAATTATTCATAAAAATTCACGATATGCTCCCCATGGTAATTGGGTTCATTAATTATGGTCAACAAACCATACGAGCTGCAAGATACATTGGCCAAAGTTTCATGATTACCTTATCTCACGCAAATCGTTTACCGGTAACTATTCAATATCCTTATGAAAAATTAATCACATCCGAGCGTTTCCGCGGTCGAATCCATTTCGAATTTGATAAATGCATTGCTTGTGAAGTATGTGTTCGCGTATGTCCTATAGATCTACCTGTTGTAGATTGGAAATTGGAAACTGACATTCGAAAAAAACGGTTGTTTAATTACAGTATTGATTTCGGAATCTGTATATTTTGTGGGAACTGCGTTGAGTATTGCCCAACAAATTGTTTATCAATGACTGAAGAATATGAGCTTTCCACTTATAATCGTCACGAATTGAATTATAATCAAATTGCTTTAGGTCGTTTACCAATGTCAGCAATTGAAGATTATACAATTCGAAGTATTTTTAATTCACCTCAAAAAAATGGATAAATTGCCTTTGATTAATGATTAAAGATTCATTAAATAAAGATTAATTAAAGAAAGAGCAATTTTGAATTATTACATTCAAAATTAAGATTTCTATTTCTATATTTAGAATTTCTATATTTAGAATTTCTATATTTCTATCTATCTCTATCTATATATATTTATTTATATTTATATATATATATAGATATATATAGATAGAAATTTTTTTTCTAAACTTAAAGATTTATAAGTATAGAATGAGGTTTCTTTCATTTTGTTTGGTCAATAACTACAAAAACTACAAACCCTAATTATTACTATTGATTTGATGATTGGTTGGTAAGAATTCCATCATTGTTTCATTTTGATTTAAAATATATTAATAGAGTTATATTTAAAATATATTAATAGAGTTATATTATAATAATAGAGTTAGAATTCTATGAGTTAGAATTCTATCCATAATTATTTTAAAATAAAAATTCGAGTCTTTACCTATTCAAGAAAGAGCGCGATTAGTCCAATAGCTGTATCTACAGTAAGTTCCACTCCTTAGGGTGGAATTCAATTAGAAACCTATTAGCATTTTAAATAGTCTTTTTTCCTGGTCGGGGTCAATAAGGTCATGAAAAAACAATTAACGTTTTTTATCTTGTATTTTACGCACAATGGATTTATCTGGACCAATACATGATTTTCTTTTAGTCTTTCTGGGATTAGGTCTGATATTCGGAAGTCTAGGAGTAGTATTGCTTACTAATCCAATTTATTCTGCCTTTTCTTTGGGATTCGTTCTTGTTTGTATATCCTTATTTTATATTTTATCAAATTCTCATTTTGTAGCTGCTGCGCAGCTCCTTATTTATGTAGGAGCTATAAATGTTTTAATTCTATTTAGTGTGATGTTCATGAATGGTCCAGAGTATTCAAAAGGTTTTAATCTTTGGGCTGTTGGAAATGGGGTCACCTCTCTAGTTTCTACAAGTATTTTTGTTTTATTAATTACTTTTATTTCAGATACGACCTGGTACGGGATTATTTGGACTACAAGAGCAAACCAGATTCTCGAACAAGATTTAATAAATACCGGCCAACAAATTGGAATTCATTTATCAACAGATTTTTTTCTTCCGTTTGAATTAATTTCAATAATTCTTTTAGTTGCTTTAATAGGTGCGATTACTGTGGCTCGTCAGCCATAAATCTGTAAAATTAGTAACCACAATACAAATTTCACTCTGTTCTAGATTATCACATATATTTTTCGCCAATTCGATTTGAAGATTATTCATAATAAAACTCCTTTTATTCGACCTATTACTAATATATGTCTTTGCTCTGTACTTGTAATATTCTTAATTGTAGTTAATCCAATCTGTTAATCTTGAATTTTTATTCGTTGTTTATGTTTATATAGAAATAAATTGAAATTTATTAAGGAGTTGGTTTATGATGCTCGAACATGTACTTGTTTTCAGTGCCTATTTATTTTCTATCGGTATCTATGGATTGATTACGAGTCGAAATATGGTTAGAGCCCTTATGTGTCTTGAACTTATACTAAATGCTGTTAATATGAATTTCGTAATATTTTCTGATTTTTTTGATAGTCGCCAATTAAAAGGAAATATTTTTGCAATTTTTGTTATATCTATCGCAGCCGCCGAAGCAGCTATTGGACCGGCTATCGTTTCGTCAATTTTTCGTAATCGAAAATCAATTCGTATTAATCAATCCAATTTGTTGAATAAGTAATATTGATGATATAAAATAGAATGTTCATATTCATTAATTCGAATTTAAATTAGTATCTATGATACATAATGTATCTGATCGTGTTTGTGAAAATAGAAAAAATTAAAGTATCTTGGCTTTATCTTATGAATCGATGTGGAATGAAATATTGAATAGAAAAATTCTGGCAAATCGTTGATTCATCTGGTGTCTAAATATATGAAAATTTAGGAATTTACTAGGTCGAAAATTTATGACATTAAAAAAAATTAAGAGATCCAATGTCACACTCAGTAAAAATTTATAATACATGTATAGGGTGCACTCAATGTGTTCGGGCCTGCCCCACAGATGTATTAGAAATGATACCTTGGGACGGATGTAAAGCTAAACAAATAGCTTCCGCCCCAAGAACAGAAGATTGCGTCGGTTGTAAGAGATGTGAATCCGCCTGCCCAACGGATTTCCTGAGTGTACGAGTTTATTTATGGCATGAAACAACTCGAAGCATGGGTCTAGCTTATTGACTCTTTCCATAAAACCATAAAAAGCCACTTGAACCCATTTGGTTTTTTGTTTACCGACAAAAACCCGTACTTGAAAACCCAATATTGGGTTTTCAAGTACGGGTTTTTGTGGCCCAAGTGTATCTTGTCTTTACCACGAATTCTTTTCCTTGGTCAACAACATTTGTCCTTTTACCAATATCCGCCGGTTGCTTAATTTTCTTTTTCCCTCATAAAGGAAATAAGATAATTAGGTGGTATACTATTTCTATCTGTATATTAGAACTTCTTTTAATGACCTATGCTTTCTCTTATTATTTCCAATTGGACGATCCATTAATTCAATTAGCGGAGGATTATAAGTGGATCGATTTTTTGGATTTTGATTGGCGATTGGGGATAGATGGACTCTCGATAGGACCCATTTTATTGACAGGATTTATCACGACTTTAGCTACTTTAGCGGCTCGGCCAGTTACTCGGGATTCCCGATTATTTCATTTTCTGATGTTAGCGATGTATAGTGGCCAAATAGGATTATTTGCTTCTCAAGATCTTTTACTTTTTTTCATTATGTGGGAGTTAGAATTAATTCCCGTTTATCTACTTCTATCCATGTGGGGAGGAAAGAAACGTTTGTATTCAGCTACAAAATTTATTTTGTATACTGCGGGCAGTTCTATTTTTTTATTAATGGCAGCTTTGGGTCTCGCTTTATATGCGTTCAATGAACCAACATTCAATTTTGAAAAATCAGCCAATCAATCATATCCTGTAAGCCTAGAAATACTATTCTATATTGGGTTTCTTGTTGCTTTTGCTGTCAAATCACCGATTATACCTTTCCATACATGGTTACCAGACACCCACGGCGAAGCACATTATAGTACTTGTATGCTCTTAGCTGGAATCTTATTAAAAATGGGGGCATATGGATTGATTCGAATCAATATGGAATTATTACCCCACGCCCATTCTTTATTTTCCCCCTGGTTGGTAATAGTGGGCGCAATACAAATAATCTATGCAGCTTTAACATCTTCTGGTCAACGAAATTTAAAAAAGAGAATAGCCTATTCTTCTGTATCTCATATGGGTTTCATAATTATAGGGATTTGCTCTATAAGTGATATGGGACTCAATGGCGCTGTTTTACAAATAATATCACATGGATTTATTGGTGCTGCACTTTTTTTCTTGGCGGGGACGAGTTATGATAGAATACATCTTGTTTATCTTGACGAAATGGGCGGAATGGCTACCCTAATGCCAAAAATATTCACGATGTTCAGTGTCTTATCATTAGCCTCCCTTGCACTACCGGGCATGAGTGGTTTTGTTGCGGAATTAATAGTCTTTCTTGGAATAATTACCGGTCAAAAATATCTTTTAATGCCAAAAATTCTACTTACTTTTGTAATGGCAGTTGGAATGATATTGACTCCTATTTATTTATTATCCATGTTACGCCAAATGTTCTATGGATACAAGCTGTTTGATGCTGCAAACTCGTATTTTTTTGATTCTGGTCCCCGGGAATTTTTTATTTCGATATGTCTACTTTTACCAGTAATAGGTATTGGACTTTTTCCGGATTTCGTTTTCTCATTAGCAGTTGAGAAGGTTAGTGCTATTCTATCTAATTATTTTAATAGGTAGTTATTTGATAGGTAGTTATTTGAAATAAAACAAAAAATCAATCAAAAAAACCTATTCTTTATTAAAACAAAACAAAAAAAGAAGAATTACAACCAAATATCTTTGGCATTTGTGAGAACCTTTTGAATCAAGTAATATAGTGATTCAAAAGGTTCTCAGCCACTTAACTGAGGTTTCTTATATATCTATCTATAATTATTATAGAATATAATAATAATATATTTCTTAGATTCTAATTATAGCCTTATAGGCTGGGTTGGGTTGTCCTATGGTTTTATTCGTCACAATACTTTTTTTTTTTCAATTCAATTTAATGTAAATGAACCATAACTATGTAGTCCTATTCCCAATAAATTAACCCCAAAATAGCATACCCAGATTATAAGAAAGCCTATAGAAGCAACAATTGCAGAACTGAAACCTTGAAAATTTTTATTGGTTCGAGTATGCAAATAAATTGCAAATATGACCCAAGTAATAAATGCCCAAGTTTCCTTTGGGTCCCAATTCCAATAGGACCCCCATGTTTCATTAGCCCAGACTGCTCCTGAAAGGATACCTATGGTTAAAAAGATAAACCCTATACTAATAATACGATAACTCCAATTATCCAATTGTTGAATCAACTGAAATCTGTAATAATTCCTATCCCTATCCCTATTCCTATTTGTCTTTAAAGACAAAGAAGAAAGAGTTCGCGACAAATCGTTCCTTTGCCTCATGTAAAGGATGGAAAGGATCTTGGCGAAGGAAAAATCTTTTAAGAAATTTATGCTTTTTTTAACAGTTCTTATGACGACTTTTCGAAATCGAATTACTAGAAGTGCTACTGATAATAATGATCCACATAAAAGAGCTGCATAGCCCAATATCATCATACTTACGTGCATCATTAGCCACTGGGATTGCAGAGCGGGTACTAAGATTTCGGATTGATGCATATCAGTTAAAAAACCCGAAGTAGCAAAGCTTTGGGTACAAAAAGTACTAGGCGCAGTTATTACGCTTAATAAATTTTGATGCTTTTTAAAATAAGGAACCATATGAATAATGGAGAAACCCCAAGAAAGGAATATTAATGATTCATATAAATCACTTATTGGTAAATGTTTCAAATAAATCCAACGAGTAATTAATAATCCTGTTATACAGCAAAAAGTAATTAGCATACCCTTTTCTGACGAATCAGATAGTTCGGTAAATTCAGCGACTAATAAACTTAGCAAATTAATTAAAATTACAATTGAAACCACCGAAAACGATATATGAGTCAATACATGTTCAAAACTTAACATAATCATAAAAGACAAAAAAAACGTAATAAAGTTACTTTAATTATGCATAAGGCATATTTCAATTGGGAATTCAATTCATTATACGATTTTTTGTATCCTTTTGAAAACAAAAAGACGTTATGCCGCTACTCGGACTCGAACCGAGATGCTCTAGCACTGCTTCCTAAGAGCAGCGTGTCTACCGATTTCACCATAGCGGCTTGCTCAACATTATAATAACCTATTTTGATTCAATCGTCAAACTTAAAGGGCTCAATTTAATAGAATATTTTTTAGGTCAATCAAATTAATGAAAAAACAATTGGAATTCCAAATTCCAATTTTAGTGATCCATTCTAAGGATTTCTGGAAATATTTTTTTGTATTACTCGTTAGAATTTCATTCTGTAGCGAACTTTTATTAGGATTTAGTAAACCAATTAGATATTGATCTCCGGGTATATTATATAATAAAAAAAGAGTTATTAGTTTTGTCCAAAAAGATTGACCAATTCGATATATATATTTTGATACAATGTTCGGCCCAAACATATGATCATGATCAAAACGAGATTTTTCAAAATTTATACAGTTTGATCTACCTAAAAGTGAAAGGCGCTTTTTTTTTTCTTAATTGAGTTGAAAGTAAAAAAAAAAGGTTGATTCTATTTTCTATAGTTATTTCAAATAATAATTGTTAAGAAAGTTCTAAAATAAACTTGAAACTTATTCAAATTCTTGATTGATTTTTTTTACTAAAGACCTTAGATTTGCCCTTTTCTATTCAATTTTCTCAATTTTCCATTCAAAGTTTAAATAAAAATACAAATAAAAATCAAAAACGTCTTAATCTTTTTATTTGGTCTCTTTATTTATTATTGTTATGCTTTTTTATGATTCTGACAAGTGGGTCGATGGGGAAAATAGGAATCCCCATCCCCAAAATGATAAACGAAATTCTACTTTTTCTCATATCAAGTCGAGTTGAATTAGCCCAGGTTTTTCTTTTTTATTTGTCGCACAAAAAAGCTTTTCGAATTACCAGTCGAAAGGGATTTTGCTAAGGAAAAAGCTTTCAACGCTGCCCAAGATCCTTTTTTTTTCCAAATATTTTTTCGAATACGCTTTTTTGCTATAGAAGTGCGCTTTTTTGGAACTGCCATTCAAAAAAAAGAAAGTCATTAATATTCTATATGGATGTGAAAGACATCTATTGGTAAAAAAAAACGCATTCTTTATTATATCGATCTTTTTAGTTAGTCTTTATATGATATTCTCTTCATCTTCATAAAAAAGCGCGTCCATTTATTTCTTATTTTTCTCTTTCGATTTATATCCTTTATTCATCATACTACATTAATCAATAATTATTTCTTTATTAAATTGAGTAAGGATCTGATAAAAACACTCTTTTTTTATCATTCCGATTCAAATTCAAATAAAAATCGAGTACTATTTTTAATAAAATTCTTCACTCTTTCTATATGACTCTTTCTATATGTATCTATATGTATAAAAATCCTTATTAATTATTGTAATTTTTAATAATAAATGCAAATTTCATTTTAGAATTAGGTATCCTTTTCTATTTTCACTAGTATCCTTGTTATATCATTTGACCAATTCAAACTTCTTAATTTGAATATGTGAAGTATTTGGAAAAAGATTAAGAATAATTTAAAATAATGAGATTTTTTTATGGAACATACATATCAATATTCATGGATTATACCTTTCGTTACACTTCCAGTCCCTATGTTAATAGGAATGGGACTCCTACTTTTTCCGGCGTCAACAAAAAAACTTCGTCGTATGTGGGCTTTTGCAAGTATTTTATTGTTAAGTACAGTTTTAGTTTTTGCGACCAATCTGTCTATTCAGCAAATAAATAGCAGTTCCATCTATCAATATATATGGTCGTGGACCATCAACAATGATTTTTCTTTAGAGTTTGGATATTTGATCGACTCACTTACTTCCATTTTGTTAATATTAATTACTACGGTTGGAATTTTTGTCCTTATTTATAGTGATAGTTATATGTCTTATGATCAAGGCTATTTAAGATTTTTTGCTTATATGAGCTTTTTCAATACTTCAATGTTGGGATTAGTTACTAGTTCGAATTTAATACAAATCTATATTTTTTGGGAATTAGTTGGAATGTGCTCGTATCTATTAATAGGGTTTTGGTTCACACGACCGATTGCGTCCAATGCTTGTCAAAAGGCGTTTGTAACTAATCGTGTAGGCGATTTTGGTTTATTATTAGGAATTTTAGGTCTTTATTGGATAACGGGCAGTTTCGAATTTCAGGATTTGTTTGAAATATTCAATAACTTAATTTCGAATAATGACAATGAACTTTTCTTTTTTACTTTGTGCGCCTTCCTATTATTTTCCGGTGCAATTGCTAAATCTGCGCAATTCCCCTTTCATGTATGGTTACCAGATGCCATGGAAGGACCCACCCCTATTTCCGCTCTGATACACGCGGCTACTATGGTAGCCGCGGGAATTTTTCTTGTAGCTCGACTTCTTCCTCTTTTCGTAGTCATACCTTACATAATGAATCTAATAACTTTGATAGGGATAATAACAGTACTTTTAGGAGCTACTTTAGCGCTTGCTCACAAAGATATTAAAAGAAGTTTAGCCTATTCGACAATGTCTCAATTGGGTTATATGATGTTAGCTTTAGGTATGGGGTCTTATCGAGCCGCTTTATTTCATTTGATTACTCATGCATATTCAAAAGCCTTGTTGTTTTTAGGATCTGGATCCATTATTCATTCAATGGAAGCTATTGTTGGTTATTCCCCAGATAAGAGCCAGAATATGATTCTTATGGGGGGTTTAACAAAACGTGTTCCAATTACAAAAAATGCTTTTTTATTAGGAACTCTTTCTCTTTGTGGTATTCCACCCCTCGCCTGTTTTTGGTCTAAAGATGAAATTCTTAATGATAGTTGGTTGTATTCACCTATTTTCGGAATAATAGCTTGTTCGACGGCGGGATTAACAGCCTTTTATATGTTTCGGGTTTATTTACTTACTTTTGGGGGGCATTTCAATGTTCATTTTACAAATTACAGCGGTAAAAAAAGTAGTGCGCTCTATTCACTATCTCTATGGGGTAAAGGAGAATCAAAAATGTTAAAAAAAAAAATGAGTTTATTGGCTTTATTAACAATCAATAATAGTGAACGGGCTTCTTTTTTTTGTAAGAAAAGATATCAAATTGATGGTACTGTAAAAAAGATGACGCGCCCTTTTGTTATTAATCATTTTGGAACTAAAAGCCTTTTTTCCTATCCGCAAGAATCAGATAATACTATGTTATTTCCAATGTTAGTTTTGGGACTATTTACTTTCTTTATTGGAGCAATAGGAATTCCTTTTAATCAATTTAATCAAGAAGGGGTGGATTTAGATATATTATCTAAACTGTTAAGTCCATCTTTAAACCTTTTGCATCAGAATGAAAATAATTCTGCGGATTTTTATGAATTTGTAACAAAGGCCGCTTTTTCGATCAGTATCGCTTTTTTTGGAATATTTATAGCCTTTTCCTTATATAAGCCGGTTTATTCATCCTTACAAAATTTTAAGTTCTTCAATTTGTTCGTCAAAAAGGGTCCTAAAAGGATTTTTTGGGATAAAACAATAAACATGATATATGATTGGTCTTATAATCGTGCTTACATAGATACTTTTTATGCACGATTTTTAACTAAAGGTATAAGAGAATTAGTAGAATTGACTTTATTCTTTGATAGACGAGTAATTGATGGAATTATCAATGGGATCGGTGTTATGAGTTTCTTTATAGCAGAAGGTATCAAATATGTAGGAGGCGGACGTATCTCTTCTTATCTCGTAGTTTTTTTATTTTCTATATTAATATTAATTTTTATTAATTTACTATTTTATTAATTTTTTTTATTAATTTTAACTCTCTTCTAATTTTAACTCTCTTCTAATTAGCTAATTAGTAAAGCTTATTATTTGAAATTCAACGGATCCGGGGTTTTCCTCTTTTGAAATAAAGATGGGTGAATTTTTTACCATAAAATGAAATCCTCCTCCTATCGCCCATTTTAAAAATAGTTTTATTGATCAGGAATAATAACAAAAAATGGAATAAGAATAATAAATAAGAATGTCAATTCATTTTTCTTTTTATACACAAAAATCTTCAATTCGTTAGCAATTCCGAATTTTGTCAAATAGAATTTCTTATTAATTAATACAATTTTTTTTTTTATTTTTTTTTAGTTGGCTAGAAATAAAAAAGGATAGTATATCTCTTCACTTACAAAAGAGAAAATTTTGTATCTCAAAGTAAATTCCATGGCTTCCTTTCTAGATAGAATTGATAGGCAATCGAATTCCAGGTATCAGAATAGAATATAGAATGGAAAACAAGGAATGTGTCTATATCCTTGTTTTCCTATATTAGATCAGATATGCTATATATAGAATATATATATATATGACAAACGTACCTTTATTTCATTTTCAATTGTGGATACATACGTATCCTTAACATACTGAACCGACTGGAATTATTTGTATTAAACCAAAAGCGGTTCATACAAACTAAATCTTCGAATCGAAAATTGGGCCAAAGAAAAAGTTTGAATTGAAGTAGTTTCTTTTTCTCTCTATCAAAATATTGACTTTTTTCTATAATGTCATATTGACTTTTTTCTATAATGTCAAAGCGGCTGCAGTTTTTTCTATTATTACTTTTGAAAAGTTCTGTATTCATATGAATATAATTTTGTTTTTTTGAATTGAAAGAGATTAGAATTCTCAACTCTCTACGACTTCTAGTGGATAAAAGATTTTCAGGAACAAGGAAATCTTTTTTCTTTCTAAATCCAATTAGACTTTTAAGTCTTTCAATAGATTTGAAAAAATTATCTTTATTAATATAGCTTTTTTCTCCGCATCCTTGATTAATTTGTTGTTTGGTCTTATGAACCAATAAAATAGCTATGGTTTGATACATAAGAAATTTTCCATTAAGCTTCGTCTTGTTTTTTTTCGGTACACGCGGAAACTCAACAATCAATTTTCCTCTAGAGATCAATTTTAGATCTCCCCTAAGCCTATCCCTAAGCCCATCTCTTTTCTTTTGACCCCAAAACCAAAAAGGTCCACATTTAATTCTCTTCGTCGAATCAAGGATTTAATCCATAGATTTTTCTTTGTTTTGTCCTTTTGAAACAAGATCTTGTCTTTTACCAGGTAAGTATATGTTTGGATATTCGACGAAATGCTTTCGTCTACATCCTTAGCATCTATGGTCGCTCTGAATGGCTGGTGAGCTCGCCACTCGAGTGGCCTCAAAATAAAATTCCGCCAACTGGGGTTTTCTCTTCTACTGGTGTTTTCTGTTCTCCTGGTGTTTTTTGGTCTACTGGCGTTTTTTGGTCTACTGATGATTATTCTGCTCCTGGTTTGTGGTCTACTGATGATTATTCTTCTCTTGGCGTTTTTTGTTTTTGGTCTACTGTGGATTACTCCTCTATTGGTGATTACTCTTCTACTGGCGTTTTTTGTTCTCCTGGTGTTTTTTGTTCTCTTTTCTATTCGGAGAATTGATTGAAGATTCACTGGGTTCTGAAATCGAGTTTCTTTATAATTGAAAAGAAGTAATTGGGTTGGTATTACCCACGGTCTTCTCTTATATGCGTTGTAAAGTCTCTCGAATTTTGAAAAAAAGAACCCCAATTCCAAATTTGATACGAGACAGTGTACTATTTCGTCATTCATTCCCATCCAATCTAACTCAGGTGGGTGTCTTTCTACAAATTCTTTACCTCTTTTGACAAGCATAGGATACAAAATATCTTTGTCACAAAAACGATCTAGGTCACCGTCTTTCTCAATTATTTGATATTTATTCCTCTTACTCTCAGTTTCAGTATTTTCTTTGTTTTTTTCAATATTAATCCAGAATTCCATTTTTTCTTTGTTTGTAAGACAAAAATGGAAAATTCTCCAATCCAAATATTTTCTCTTCGGGCTTTTCTCCATATCGAAAAGAGCCTCTGATTCTAGATAATCGGCAACAAAAGACTTCTGTGATACTAGATATTTGGCAGGATTCTCTGCTTCTAGAAAACCTGGAA